GAATCTCGAGACGCTCCTCGAACCAATCATATACTTTATTGAGATAGGTAAACCAAGGGGACTCCCCCTCTGAGAACCGTATATGAGAATTTCATCTCGTACGGCTCAAGCAGAAACACCAAAATACTGATTGCAGTGGATATGTAATAGAAAGTTTGAAACTTCTTATTTATCCACTTGATTCAATCGTCTCTGAAGATACGAAGGAAGCAAAATCCGAAATCTTTTCTTTGTTGTGATGAGAATGCCAAAATATCAAGTCAGCTCATCTGTCTTTATGTTGATTGTTACAGGCCTCTTGAATTTTCTATTCCCCTATTTATTTGTTATTTGATTTGTTGTTTTTGTTTGTGCGTAATGTGGATTGACTATTGTTTACTATTTTTTTGATAGGAATTCTCTTGTTGAGACCCTATGAATCGATTGAAACCTCAGATTCATACTAGAACCACGATGATTCAATAAAACCCAAAAACTAAGACCAAGGGTTCTATGAGTAAGAACTATTTGATCATCACTTATTCAATGAATAGATGTAATGACTAAAAATTCAGAGAAAGGGTTGTCCTTCGGTCAAAATAAGCATGATTCTAAAGGAAGATAAATCGTTCAATTTATCAAATACCTCTTTGTTTGAAAATTTTTTGAAGTCCGGTCACGAGGTTTGAATAGTAGGTATGAATCATAGTTCAAATATTTCTTGATCTATTCCATAAATTCCGTGCTCCAGATACTAGGATGAATATCCGACGAGGCAGAACCGTCTCTATCGAGATGACAGACCCATGCTCTGTACGATCAATAGGATCAATTATAACAAGTCGCACACTCATATTCCGGAAATACCGAAACAACGGAATTCCACGGTCGAACTACCAGAATGGACTATAAATCTGAGTCCTAAGTGATTCATTTTTGATTGAAAAGCTAGGGCTTCGTGGTTCTTATGGACCTAACTCATTGAAATTCCATCCAGTAAAACGGAAGAATTATAAATCTCTAAAATAATGGATAGGAATATCGCAAATAGAGCCATTGCGACACCCATAAACGGGGCGGTTCCCCATCCAGGAGCCACTTTACCATATTCCGAATTCAATGGTTTCAATAAATCCCCTATAATAGTTCGTCTTGGCCCAGATCTAGAACTACCCTCAACGGTTTGTGTAGCCATAAATACTATAGTGCATTGGTTGAGATCTGTTGACTTTGTATACTATTCCGTTGTAAATAAACGATCTTATCGTAGCATAGATCCGTCGTGGTCTTGAAATTCTCTAATAATGGAAACAGCAACCTTAGTCGCCATCTCCATATCTGGTTCACTTGTAAGCTTTACAGGGTACGCCTTATATACCGCTTTTGGGCAACCCTCTCAACAACTAAGAGATCCATTCGAGGAACACGGGGACTAATTGAAGTAATGAGTCCCCATATGGGGACTCATTACTTCAATTAAGATAATGAAAAATCATTTCATCTTTTTAGTCGGGACCCTAGGCGGGTCTCGAAAAAATATAGCGAAAAAGATTATCCCTAAAGTCGAGACTAACAGGAATGTATAAACCAATGCTTCCATAGATTCGATCGTGGTTTACAATTATAACTTCCACACCTGTTCATTTGGGATTATTTCCCAGATAAAGAAAGTACAAGAGCAAAGAAAGGCGATGATTAAAATCAATATTTCTACGGTACCTTATGTCAAATCATAAAATGAAATATAGAGGCGAAAGATACCAGAGCAATGTTGTATCAGACTACCTGTCTCTTTGTAGTTGGATCTCCAAGTTTTTGGAATGCTCCAAATTCCACTTGAGCATCCAAATCTGGGTCAATACCAGCAAAAACATCTCTGAACAAGGTTCTAGAGCCATGCCAAATGTGTCCGAAAAAGAAGAGCAAAGCAAACGTAGCATGTCCAAAAGTGAACCAACCCCTTGGACTGCTCCGAAAAACACCATCGGATTTCAAAGTAGCACGATCTAATTCAAAAATTTCACCCAATTGGGCACGTCTAGCATATTTTTTCACAGTAGCCGGATCGCTATAGCTGACTCCATTGAGTTCGCCACCATAGAACTCAACAGTTACACCCACTTGTTCGACACTATACTTTGATTCTGCCCTTCTAAAAGGAACATCGGCTCTCACAATTCCGTCTCCGTCTACCAAAACTACCGGAAATGTTTCAAAAAAAGTAGGCATACGACGTACAAAAAGTTCACGCCCTTCTTTATCTCTAAAGATAGGGTGTCCTAACCATCCAACAGCTATTCCATCCCCGTTGTCCATTGAGCCTGCTCTGAATAATCCACCTTTCGCCGGATTATTACCGATATAATCATAAAAAGCTAATTTTTCGGGAATTTTAGACCAAGTTTCCGATAAACTCAGATTTTCGGCTAGACCGGCGCCAACTCTTCGATATATTTCTTGCTGAAAGTATCCCTGATCCCACTGATAACGAGTGGGACCAAATAATTCGATCGGGGTAGTTGCTGAACCATACCACATAGTTCCAGCAACAACGAAAGCTGCAAAAAAGACAGCAGCAATACTGCTGGAAAGGACAGTTTCAATATTGCCCATACGTAATCCTTTGTATAGACGTTGGGGTGGGCGGACACTAAGATGGAATAGACCCGCTAATATACCCAATGTACCTGCTGCAATATGATGAGAGGCTATTCCCCCCGGAACAAAAGGATCAAAACCTTCCGCGCCCCACGCTGGATTTACAGATTGTACTTTTCCGGTTAGGCCATAAGGATCGGACACCCATATTCCAGGACCATACAAGCCTGTTACATGAAATGCGCCAAACCCAAAACAAGCCACCCCTGAAAGAAATAAATGAATTCCAAAGATCTTGGGCAAATCCAAAGAGGGTTTTCCTGTACGTTCATCACAGAATATTTCTAGATCCCAATACACCCAATGCCAGATAGCTGCTAAGAAGCACAAGCCAGAAAACACAATATGTGCCCCGGCCACACCTTCGTAACTCCAAATACCCGGATTCGTTATAGTTCCTCCTGTGATACTCCAACCGCCCCATGAATTGTTTATTCCTAAACGAGTCATAAAGGGTATAACGAACATACCCTGTCTCCACATTGGATCAAGAACGGGGTCAGAAGGATCAAAAACTGCTAATTCGTATAGAGCCATCGAACCGGCCCAACCGGAAACTAGAGCTGTATGCATTATATGGACAGAAAGCAGCCGACCGGGATCATTCAATACGACGGTATGAACACGATACCAAGGCAAACCCATGGAAATACCCCTTTCTCAAAGAAAAAATAGACACTATGTAACTTTATCACATTGGAAATGACTATGCTATGGACCTCACCTTTTTTATTGGATTATCTCGAAACAAGGGTGAATATTTATTCTGTTCCGTTGGTAATAATTGAACAATTTTGTTCGTAGGAACAAAGAGAAGCAGATCTATTCTATATCCAATAAGTACCAATACGCAATGGGGATTAATCCTATTTTTTGTGAGCGAATGGATAGATACTTGTTTATCATTCGAACGATCCGTTCGTAAGAATTTTCCTTTATTCTGTCTTCCTCCATGAATCTTCCAATTTATCGATAAAATACGATAAACGGACAATATTATGAAGACAATAAACCCATTTTACGTTTCCACATCAAAGTGAAATAGAGTACTTAACTCCTTTTTCTTTCATTTAATGCCCATTGGTGTTCCAAAAGTACCTTTTCGGAGTCCTGGAGAGGAAGATGCAGTTTGGGTTGACGTATAGTGTGACTTGTCAGACCTATTGGGTCATATGGGATTTCCCCGTTCTCTCCTCCGATCGAGATATCCTCTGTTTCGCCCAAGAAAGATTGATTGAACCATCAATAATTCGAAGCGTGAAGTGCAATTAGATCAATTTATTTGGTTGGGGGATCAATATTATCAATTCAAAAATTTGATGGTTGGCTTGGACCAATAAAATGAAGTATACAGGCTCCGTTCAGAAAATACCAAGGCAATCCATGTATGATTACCACCCTATCTTAAATGATTTATACCATATGAGTTATCTCAAACTGCCAATCAAAGGAATAATATGATGAATACATCGAATATTTCGTGGAAGGCATGAAAATGAAACAAATTGAAAAAAGAAGTCATAGCAAAAAGAAGTGGTACTGGAATCATTTGTCCTATATGTGCAAATACAATTCGGGCAGATCTTTACCTGGAGTAGAGCATAAACCTAAAAGAGTTGAAGAGGCCCATTCGGGAACAAGAAAATGACATTGTGATTTGGATCTCGATGAAACAATACATCAATGAGAGGTTAGTTCAATAAGTTCAGCAAAGTCTTTTTTATAGGGAAGCAGGTCAAAACTCATGTTTTTTGAAAAATGGAAGAAAAAGCCCTTTCATTAGTAATAAGGTAAAAAGCCTGCTACGAAAAAAGAAATAGGGCTGGAATCAACACATTCTTTTCTCAATTTTGATTTTTTGAACCGTATGCATCCAAAGGTGCGTGTACGGTTCCTAAGGAATAGAACTTTATCCTAATCAACCGACTTCATCGAGAAAGATTACTTTTTTTAGGCCAAGAGGTTGATAGCGAGATCTCGAATCAACTTGTTGGTCTCATGGTATATCTCAGCATAGAGGATGATACCAGGGATCTGTATTTGTTTATAAATTCTCCCGGCGGATGGGTAATCCCAGGAATAGCTATTTATGATACTATGCAATTTGTACCGCCTGATGTGCATACAATATGCATGGGATTAGCCGCCTCAATGGGATCTTTCATCCTGGTTGGAGGAGAAATTACCAAACGTCTAGCATTCCCTCACGCTTGGCGCCAATGAGTTTTTTTATTTGAGAGAAAAAAAGACTATGCCTTCGTCATATGGAATATGAATAAAATTATTAAGTAATAATAGCATGGCATTTCAAGTTCGATATGAGCAAACTATTATTATTTTTTCATAATATGAGATTTTGTATCGAGATAGTAGTATGAAAGAAAGGTTATTTCCGATTTGATCTTATGTATTGGGGTCCATTTCAGCGTCACAAACCTTTTTGCTTCCACACCAGAAGTCTCTTTCCAATATTTATGTTATGAAAGAGTGTGAAAATAAATAAAATAAAAAAAAAAGATCATTTTTGACTTATTCTTATTTGATCGGATCAGAAAGAAACTTTGGGATTGCTGAATCACAGACGAGATAAATATATAAAGCAACGGAACCATCATAGTATTTTTTGATTACTCCGAAAGGAAGGATGGTAAATGGATCATTCAACGATCTGGGTCTGATAGATTCGATTTTTCTCTTTCTTCAATGAAAAAAGAGAAAAAGAAATTCCATTGCGGAGCCGTATGCAATGCACAAAAGATGCCTGTACGGTTGTACAATTCTATTTCTCCCTGCTTGTTATTCTTTATACCTTCCCTTCGCGCAATCATGCGAGATAGAGGAATCGTTCATTATGTTATATCATCAGGGTTATGATCCATCAACCTGCTAGTTCTTTTTATGAGGCACCCACAGGGGAATTTATCCTGGAAGCGGAAGAACTACTGAAACTCCGCGAAATCCTCACAAGGGTTTATGTACAAAGAACGGGCAATCCTTTATGGGTTGTATCCGAAGACATGGAAAGAGATGTTTTTATGTCAGCAACAGAAGCCCAAGATCATGGCATTGTTGATCTTGTAGCGGTCGAAAATACCAGGGATTTCACATAAATCTTTAATTCCATTTCGAATCATAATTTGAATGAACCATTATTTGATCTTTTATCTTCTTACCTGGGTAAAATATTAAATGGAAGTAATTCATAACCGTCCGGTTAGGATCGATCTAAACCAGCCCATTCTGTATATGATTCAGCATGCCAACTATTAAACAACTTATTAGAAACACAAGACAGCCAATCAGAAATGTCACGAAATCCCCTGCTCTTCGAGGATGTCCTCAGCGTCGAGGAACATGTACTAGGGTGTATGTGCGACTCGTTCAGATCATGAGCTAGAACAAATGAGACGATTTTTACAGTATCAATGACTCGTACCAATGAATAGAATGGAAGAACTCCATTCAATATCTAAAGATAAAGATCTCTCATATACCTCTATTTGTATGGAATTTATGGTTTCCATTGGTGCAAATCCAATCACCTCGATTTGAGATGAAAAGCAATTCCCCATTGGTAGCAAATGGTTATCCATTAAGCGGGGGGATATTATTTAAAAAGCAGAAAGATTATGCTCCTGCTCTTGTAAGAACGGACTAACAGGGTCAGCTACCTATTCAACCTTCATAATTAAATGCCGTCACTGTATGGATAGATCTCATTGTAAAAAGACCTATTACTCGATAATTCATGGGTAGAGCCAAAGAGTGTGAACCGTACAAGTTACCAATAATATTGATTAAATGAGGAAAGGGGCTCCGGTGTATAGAGAGGACCTCACCGTTTAAGAAGTAATCATAGAAACGATGGAAGCCACTATTTGTCCATTTATTATTTTATACCTAATATCGGTACAATTTTTTTTGAGGTGAAATGCCTGGAAGAAATAAAAAAAATCGTGGTTGGGAAGGTTATAGTAGCAAAAGCCGTTGGAATTTGTATTTTATACATCGGAAGAATCCGTTTTGTTATTAATAAACCGGGAAAGGGGAAAAGAATGACTGAAAGAAAAGAAATCAATTAGTTATTCATCAAAGTTTCTTTTGATTCAATGACCAGAGTTAGACGAAGATATATAGCTCGGAGACGTAGAACAAAAATTTGTTTATTTGCATCAACCTTTCGAGGGGCTCATTCAAGACTTACTCGAACTACTACTCAACAGAAAGCGAGAGCTTTTGTTTCCACTCATCGGGAGAGAGACAGGAGAAAGAGAAGTTTTCGTCGTTTGTGGATCACTCGGATAAATGCAGTAACTCGTGAGAATAGGGGATCCCATAGTTATGGTCGATTAATGCTTGATCTGTACAAGAGGCAGTTGCTTCTTAATCGTAAAATACCTGCGCAAATAGCTATATCAAATAGGAATTGTCTTGACACGATTTCCAATGAGATCATCAAATAAGGAGATTGGAAGGAATTCACCAGAATACTTTAAAACGAAGTTCCCCGGAGGATGAACTCCGGGAGGGTATAGTAGAAATTCATAGATAAGTAGTAGGAATGAACGAACACGTTCCAAAAAAAAAAGATTTCTTCTTCCCCCATTCTTTTTTTTTACATTACGGCACGACAATCTCTTGGCTTTTTCGAACAAAACATCAATCTGAGTTCCAATTAGAATTTTGATTCGATTGAGGAATAGGCTTATTTATTTCTAGTTCTAGGACCAGTAGTTCTAGGGATCGACTCGGTTCTCTCAAATTGTTTCTCATTATTAAGAAAAGGTAACAAAGATAAAATACGAGCTTGTTTTATAGCAATAGTAATTAATCGTTGTTGTTTCAAGGTTAATCTATTCACTCGTCTAGATAATATTTTTCCTTGTTCACTAATAAATTGACTAATTAAACTCATGTTTCTATAATCAATTCGATCCCCCGATCCAATTGGGGGCAAACGCCTATGAAAAGATCGCTTGGATTTACGAAAGGGCCGCTTGGATTTATCCATGGTTTATTTCTTATTTCTAAAATCCTATTTCTTCATTCATTTTGGATCCGACTGAAATAGGACTTGATTTGTATATATTATACATGTATATGTAATTTCTTAATCTTCCTTGGAAGAGTGGCACACGCGGTTCAGTTCGATTTATTTCTTGATCTCCCCAAACATTGTATGTTTGTAACAATAAGGACAGAATTTTTTCAAATCTAATTGACTAGGTGTATTGTGTCGATTCTTTTGAGTAGTATATCTGGAAATGCCCCGCGATTCTTTATTCAAACCATTTCGGACACAACTGGTACATTCCAAAAAAACGACTACTCTGACATCTTTACCCTTAGCCATGAACCCCCTTCAATAGAGTAATTAAATTATTAAGTAAGACAATTATTTCTAACTATCAATTACTCCTAACCCCAGCATTTCATTTACTATCTTGTATAATCTTGAACAGCCTGCCCTCGATCCACATTTCTATTTCTGTTCTCCCTATATTAATTCTATCCTGAACCCGAGTTTTGATGAGTCTCAATCCACTTTTATTCTTTCTCTTTCTTTCCTATCCTAAAGAACTGAAAAAAAAAAAACGGGGGGGATTAGTCACAGAGAATTTATTGTATCTCTAATCTTCTTGATCCCTCCCCATGTCAATAACTAGAATGAAAAAAAGGGGAATGTCAACGCATCTGGGAATAAACGATTGATCTCTATCAATAGACCCGCCAAAGACCCGAACCATAGAGTAGTTAGCACAGGTGCCGTGGAGAGATATGTTTTTATATCTCGCATTGAAAATCCTCCTTCTTTTTCTTTAACTTTATTGAGTTTGTTGTATATTGTAATACATATATGATCAGATGCATATGTGGTTAAAGATCGTTTGTATTTGTACGGGGAATCCCTAACCAAAATGGATATATACAATGATCCGGTAGATGAGATCTACCTGTCCCTAAAACAGAAAAAGATGAACCCTTCCTCCTGAGCATTATGGATAAGTATTCATTCCTTTATACGTTATGTATGTATATAATTCTTTATGAGACCAAAAAAGAAGAAATGGCAAAAGAAATGAAATTCTATATAGATAGAGGAAATTATGATGTGGAAAACAAAACAAGGATTCCCTACAATACAATGGCACTGTACAACAAATGAAAGGGATGTAGCGCAGCTTGGTAGCGCGTTTGTTTTGGGTACAAAATGTCACGGGTTCAAATCCTGTCATCCCTACCTATTACTTCTCCTATGCACAGTAACGAGGGGTCAATTGGGATTGATTAAAATTGGCCATAATCTATCATTTTATTATACTATACATACAAGATGTATTGGGGGTACAAAAAGAATCCTTTTCTTGACATTCGTATCTCCCATCATAATAAAAAAGCGCTCTTAGTTCAGCTCGGTAGAACGTGGGTCTCCAAAACCCGATGTCGTAGGTTCAAATCCTACAGAGCGTGATTCTGTTCTTGTAATGTCGAATCACAATAAAATAACTTCACTAACTTGAACTGCAACCTGAATTTGACCTCCTGGAGATTAAGGAGGAGGTCAATCAAAAAAAGAGATGTTACTCAATTAAAGGTCCAACTGATCGCCGCGTCTGTATTGTAAATATGCAGTTACGAATAATCCGGCCAAAGTAATAGGAATTAGACCTAACACAATTCCAAATAGAAAAACTTCAATCATTTCGATTTCTTTGAAAGAATAGAAAAAGAGAGGTAATATCTATCCCTAAATATTAATACGAATCGCCCATGAATCTCAATAACCAAGAATTAGCAATTGAGGCGGGAAGGAACTATAGAATACCGGGAATCTCACAGAAATATTCATTTTTATGAATTGTTCATTCAATGAATTTCAAATAAGTCGTATCTTGCTAAGGCCAATCAATAGAGCTGGGGTTATAGTCGAAGCAGCCAGTAGAAAACCGAAATAACTAGTTATAGTAATCATGGAGGAACTAAATGAGATATGTTCTTTTTTATACATATGTTTATAAAGCATTTACCTAAGTTTCCATTTTTGCGAGATACAATGACAAGAAAAAATACCAATTGACAGAATCAGTTCCGATTGAAAGTTCTTGATTCATCATCCATTCTAGACGGCACTAACAAAGAGGGGTAGAAAAAAAGATGGATTCGTCATCTGTAACATCTATGGACCTCATGATTCCGAATCAACAGATTCAGTGAGCAACCTGTGAGTAAAGTACTAATAATAAGAACTGTGTTTTGTAACTTCATTCAAAAATGAAATTCTCTTTGAGTCACTATCGGAATAAAAGAATTGGATTTCAAATTCCATTTCTTTTCGATACTGATTGAAAATGCATTGCTGTGT